AGATTAATATCAGAAAAGTGGCGAAATAGAGTTCGCCACTGTCGTATGACGAAAAAGGAAAATTTAAGCAACTGGTATTCATATGAAAAAAACGAATTAATTGATTCCAAAAAACAACAAAAAATTGAAGTCTATTCATTAGTGAATAAACCAAATAAAAAAGATAATTTTCAAAAATACTATATATATGATCTTTTATCATATAAATTTTTAAATTATGATTATGAAAATAAAACAGAATGCTTTTTTTCTAGATCTCCGTTTCAAGGAAATAAGAACCAAGAGATTTCTTATAACACACATAAAGACACCCTTTTTGATATGCTGAGGAGTATTTATATCAATAATTTTCTAGGAAAGGTAGATATTCTACCTATGGAAAAAACTGCGGATAGAAAATATTTTGATTGGAAAATTATCAATTTTTCTCTTATACAAAGGGTAGATATTGAAACCTGGATCGCGATCGATACTAATATAAATCAAGATACTCAGATTGGTACTAATAATTCTCAAATAATCAATAAAAAAGATCTTTTTTATCTTATTATTCCAGAAATCAATCCACCAAACTCCCACAAAGTATTTTTTGATTGGATGGAAATGAATGAAAAAATGTTAAAGCATCCCATATCGAATCTTGAACTTTGGTTCTTCCCAGAATTTGTGTTACTTTATAATGCATATAAAACGAAACCTTGGTTTATACCAAGTAAATTACTTCTTTTAAATTTGAATAGAAATAAAAAAAGTAGTGAAAATAAAAAGATCAATCAAAAGAAAAAAAGAAGTTTTTTAATACCATCGACTAAAAATCATCGAAATCAAGAACAAAAAGAATCCACAGGCCGAAGATACCTTCGCTCTATTCTTTCACAAGAAAAAGACATTGAAGAAAATTATGAAAGATCAGACATGAAAAAAGGGAAAAAGCAAAAACAATACAAAAGTAACACAGAAGCAGAACTATATTTCTTCCTGAAACGCTATTTGCTTTTTCAATTGGGATGGGACGATACTTTGAATCAAAAAATGATCAATAATATCAAGGTATATTGTCTCCTCCTTAGACTGATAGATCCAAGAAAAATTATTATATCCTCAATTCAAAAGAGAGAAATGAGTTTGGATAAAATGTTGATTCAGAAGAGTTTAACTCCTACAGAATTGATGAAAAAGGGAGTATTGATTATAGACCCCATTCATTTGCCTGGAAACGACGATGGACAATTGATTATGTATCAAATCATAGGTATTTCCTTATTTCATAAGAGTAAGCACCAAACTACTCAAAAATACCAAGAACAAAGATATGTTTCTAAGAATCATTTTTATGAAGCTAGTTCGCCACATCAAAGAATAACTGAAACTAGGCACAAAGCTCATTTAGATTTGCCTGTTCCTGAAAATATTTTATCGTTTAGATGTCGTAGAAAATTGAGAATTCTGATTTCTTTCAATTCAAAGAGTAGGAATGGTGTAGATAGAAATTCACTATTTTGGAACGAGAAGAACGTAAAAACCAGCAACCAAGTTTCGGCTGATAATAAACATCTGGATAGAAAGAAAAAGAAATTAATTAAATTAAAGCTTTTTCTTTGGCCTAATTATCGATTAGAAGATTTAGCTTGTATGAATCATTCTTGGTTTGATACCAACAATGGCAGTCATTTTTGTATATTAAGGATACAGATGTATCCACGAATTAAAAATTCGTGAATAATACACTTTTTCACTATATGCTTACTATATGCTTATAGGATATATGAAAGCAACCAAATACACACATCACATGTCTTCCATTTCATTCCAATAGCCAATACGAAATTTGTCTCAATTATATCGCAAAAGAAATCAACAGAACCTGCTTCATTTTCGGTCTAAATTCTTCGATGCGAAAAAGTACCAATCCTTTTCTATCCTCTATCTAAATCCAATTTAAAATTGGATTGATTGATTTTACTTCAGAAAATTAGGAGTTTATAAATTTTATTATTGTATATACCACATTAAAATGAATGGCATTATTATTACTGATCAGTAAAATCCATATCTGTAAAAAAAGGGGGCAAAGGCGTTTTTTTATGGTCAAAAATTCATTCATTTCGATTATTTCTCAAAAAGAAAACGAAGAAAACGGAGGGTCTGTTGAATTTCAAGTATTAAGTTTCACCACTAAAATAAGGAGACTTGCTTCACATTTGGAATTGCACAAAAAGGACTCTTCATCTCAGAGAGGTTTGCGAAAAATTTTGGGAAAACGTCAACGGCTGCTGGCTTATTTGTCAAAAAAGAATATAGGGCGTTATAAAGAATTAATCGGTGAGTTGGGTATTCGAGAAATAAAAACTCCTTAATTTGAAGTGTGATACCATTTAAACTTATTCATTTCCATTTTGATGAACTTCTTTTTACTTTCAGAAACGCATGGAAGAATGACTCGGTAAAAAAACTTATGATTGCATCAACTACAAGAAAAGACCTCATGATAGTCAATATGGGCCCTCATCACCCATCAATGCATGGTGTTCTTCGACTGATAGTTACTCTCGACGGTGAAGATGTTATTGACTGTGAACCAATATTGGGTTATTTACATAGAGGGATGGAGAAAATTGCGGAAAATCGAACAATTATACAATATTTGCCTTATGTAACGCGTTGGGATTATTTAGCTACTATGTTCACAGAAGCAATAACTGTAAATGGACCGGAACAGCTAGGTAATATTCAAGTACCTCAAAGGGCTAGCTATATCAGAGCTATTATGTTGGAATTGAGTCGTATCGCTTCTCATTTGTTATGGCTTGGCCCTTTTATGGCAGATATTGGGGCACAGACTCCTTTCTTCTATATTTTTCGAGAACGAGAATTGATATATGACCTATTCGAAGCTTCCACCGGTATGCGCATGATGCATAATTATTTTCGTATCGGAGGAGTAGCTGCTGATCTACCTCATGGCTGGATAGATAAATGTTTGGATTTTTGCGATTATTTTTTAACCGGGGTTGCTGAATATCAAAAGCTTATTACACGGAATCCTATTTTTTTAGAACGAGTTGAAGGCGTAGGCATTATTGGCGCAGAAGAAGCACTAAATTGGGGTTTATCAGGATCAATGCTACGAGCTTCCGGAATACAATGGGATCTTCGTAAAGTTGATCGTTATGAGTGTTACGACGAATTTGATTGGGAGGTTCAATGGCAAAAAGAAGGGGATTCATTAGCGCGTTATTTAGTACGAATCAGTGAAATGACAGAATCCATAAAAATTATTCAACAGGCCCTGGAAGGAATTCCAGGGGGACCCTATGAGAATTTAGAAATCCGACGCTTTGATAGAATAAAAAACCCTGAATGGAATGATTTTCAATATCGATTTATTAGTAAAAAACCTTCTCCAACTTTTGAATTGTCGAAACAAGAACTTTATGTAAGAGTTGAAGCACCAAAAGGCGAATTGGGAATTTTTATGATAGGAGATCAGAGTGTTTTTCCTTGGAGATGGAAAATTCGACCACCGGGTTTTATCAACTTGCAAATTCTTCCTCAGTTAGTTAAAAGAATGAAATTGGCTGATATTATGACGATACTAGGTAGCATAGATATCATTATGGGAGAAGTTGATCGTTGAAATGATAATTGATACAACTGAAATACAAACTATCAATTCTTTTTCCAGATTGGAATCCTTAAAAGAGGTCTATAGGATCATATGGATGCTTGTCCCTATTTTTACTCTTGTATTAGGAATCACACTAGGTGTACTAGTAATTGTTTGGTTAGAAAGAGAAATATCTGCAGGAATACAACAACGTATTGGACCTGAATACGCCGGGCCTTTAGGAATTCTTCAAGCTTTAGCAGATGGTACAAAACTACTTTTCAAAGAGAATCTTCTTCCATCTAGAGGCGATACTCGTTTATTCAGTATCGGGCCATCCATAGCGGTCATATCCATTTTACTAAGTTATTCAGTAATTCCTTTTAGCTATCGACTTATTCTAGCTGATCTTAGTATTGGTATTTTTTTATGGATCGCCGTTTCAAGCCTTGCTCCCGTTGGACTTCTTATGTCGGGATATGGATCAAATAATAAATATTCCTTTTTAGGTGGATTAAGGGCTGCCGCTCAATCAATTAGTTATGAAATACCATTAACTCTATGTGTATTATCAATATCTCTACGTGTGATTCAGTGAGACATAAAAATTCCCCTATTTCTTTTATTTCTAGCAAGAAAGTTAAATGAACTGAATATCTATTTTATATTTTTTTATTCATCGTTGGGCTTGATAAAATAAACCAGATAGTTATATGAGTGAAATAAAACGGCTTAAAGATTTGCTGTTAAAGGAATTCAATCTCATTTCCTATGTACAAGAATTAAGTGAAAGTAAAGACATAAGCAGTCGAGACTGTTTACCCCAAGATTAGTTGATTAGTCATCATGACTTGAAGCGGGTTCAAAAGATCAACTTATGGGGTTTTTCCCATCTATTAACATAGCGATTGCCCTAATGGGAGATTCAAACAAAATGTGTGGATGGTTAGGAAGACCAAGATACACAAAGGATTAATAATAGAGATTCTGGAAATTGTCCAATAGGATATTTCTTTATAGAAAAGGAATTTGAGTTCGGGCTTTAAGTTGGTAGAAATGATTAAGAAGTACCCCCCACAATTTAGATCTAGAGTATGTTCCTATCCACCGATTAAGTAAATAACTATCAAGAACGAAGAAATCTTTTACTTTGGATAATGTCCCCTTTTTTTTTGAGAAAGGAGAATAGGAACGAAATAAAATAGAAAGACTAGAATTGCAAAAAGAGATCTTTTTTTTTATTCATACCTATCTTTATTTAGAAAGATAGAATTCTTATTATGAAATGCAATTGCTAATTCTTTTTCGTAATCGAAAATGATAGGTTGAGATATCTATGTGATATTCGTCTAAAAAGCCTTTTTTTATTCAAGGATAAAGTTTTTAATCAACAAAGAAAAATGAAAATTCTTAAAAGATGAGATCAATTCAGAAGCACTTTATTTATTCGAAATCTAGCAGACAGAATTTCATTGGTCTAATTCGAAACCTTAGAATAAGCGTTTGACTCGCGAGCGATCTTATAAACACAAAAAAATAATGTAGAAAGGTCCTTATTTGTGACCTATGAGGAGCCGTATGAGGTGAAAATCTCATGTACGGTTCTGTAATAGCGACAGGAGCAGTGATGTGATCGTCGACTATGATTATCTAATAGTTCAAGTACAGTTGATATAGTTGAAGCGCAGTCAAAATATGGTTTTTGGGGGTGGAATTTGTGGCGGCAACCTATAGGGTTTATAGTTTTTCTAATTTCTTCTCTAGCCGAGTGTGAGAGATTACCCTTTGATTTACCAGAAGCAGAAGAAGAATTAGTAGCAGGTTATCAAACCGAATATTCAGGTATAAAATTTGGTTTATTTTACGTTGCTTCATATCTAAATCTACTTGTTTCTTCATTATTTGTAACAGTTCTTTACTTTGGGGGTTGGAATCTTTCTATTCCATATATATTCGTTCCTGAGCTTTTTGACATTAAAAAAAAAAGTAAGGTTTTTGGAACAATAATCGATATCTTTATTACATTAGCTAAAACTTATTTGTTCTTGTTCATTTCTATTGCAACAAGATGGACTTTACCGAGACTGAGAATAGACCAACTTTTAAATCTTGGATGGAAATTTCTTTTACCTATTTCGCTAGGTAATTTATTATTAACAACTTCGTCCCAACTTCTTTCACTGTAAAAGAATTCCCTATTCACAACTTATCTGAAACAAGAGAAAGAAACTAGTATCAATTTATTTATAGATATTCGATATGTTCCCTATGTTAATTGAGTTCTTAAATTATAGTCAACAAACACTACGAGCTGCCAGGTACATTGGTCAAGGTTTCATGATTACCTTGTCCCACGCGAATCGTTTACCTGTAACTATTCAATACCCCTACGAAAAATTGATCACATCAGAACGTTTCCGAGGCCGAATCCACTTTGAATTTGATAAATGCATTGCTTGTGAAGTATGTGTTCGCGTATGTCCTATAGATTTACCTGTTGTTGATTGGAAATTGGAATCTGATATTCGAAAGAAACGATTACTTAATTACAGTATTGATTTTGGAATCTGTATATTTTGTGGTAATTGCGTTGAATATTGTCCAACAAATTGTTTATCAATGACTGAAGAATATGAGCTTTCCACTTATGATCGTCATGAATTGAATTATAATCAAATTGCTTTAGGTCGGTTACCGGTGTCAATAATTGACGATTATACAATTCGAACAATTTCCTCGAATTCACCTCAAATCAAAAATGTATAAAATCGCTATTCAAAAAACATTCCTTTAGATTCAAAAGTTATTTTTTCTTGAATTAGGGAATGAGGTTTTTGCTTGGTCAATACAAATGAGCGATTACTTGGCGACAATTGTGGTTTAATTTGAATTGAAAGTCAATTTATATTCGAATATGATTTCAATAGTTTGAAACTTTGCTTTCGATAATATAGTAGCCCCATAACTGTATCTACATCAATCCACATCACCCCCATTCAAATTTCAGTCAATTAAGATTAAGAAGTATCCTGATAACCTCCTCTTGCCTGGTCAGGTCAATAAAGTCATGAAATATTTCGATTTCTTTTTTTTCTAAAAAATAAAATGGATTTACCTGCACCAATACATGATTTTATTTTAGTCTTTTTGGGATCGGGTCTTATATTAGGAAGTCTGGGAGTAGTATTACTTCCGAATCCAATTTATTCGGCCTTTTCATTGGGATTGGTTCTTTTTTGTATATCCTTATTCTATATTCTATCGAATTCGTATTTTGTAGCTGCTGCGCAGCTTCTTATTTATGTAGGAGCTATAAATGTTTTAATCATTTTTGCTGTGATGTTCATGAATGGGTCAGAATATTACAAATATTTTTCTCTTTGGACCGTTGGGGATGGAGTTACTTCAATGGTTTGTACAAGTCTTTTTATTTCACTAATTACTATTATTCCAGATACGTCGTGGTATGGGATCATTTGGACTACAAAATCAAACCAGATTCTAGAGCAAGATTTGATAAGTAATAGTCAACAAATTGGAATTCATTTATCAACAGATTTTTTTCTTCCATTTGAACTCATTTCAATAATTCTTTTAGTTGCTTTAATAGGTGCAATTGTTATAGCTCGTCAATAATCAATCTTTAAAACGAAGAATTCAAATAGAATCAACGAAAAAGGAATGTTATAATCCTTTTAGTTCCTGTCTAAAATAGAAATCCTTTTTTCTATCGATCTATTACTAATCTAATATATTCCCTTGTTTCCTACTTGTTAGAATCGAATCTATTGTATTATTGTTCAGATTGAAAGGAATCAAGATTGATAAGGAGTTGGTTAATGATGCTGGAACATGTACTTGTTTTGAGTGCCTATTTATTTTCTATTGGTATTTATGGATTGATCACAAGTCGGAATATGGTTAGAGCCCTTATGTGTCTTGAACTTATATTAAATTCAGTTAATATCAATTTTGTAACATTTTCTGATATTTTTGATAATCGTCAATTAAGAGGAGACATTTTCTCAATTTTTGTTATAGCTATTGCAGCCGCTGAAGCAGCTATTGGACCCGCTATTGTTTCATCAATTTATCGTAACAGAAAATCAACTCGTATTAACCAATCAAATTTGTTGAATAAATAGTATTAATCATTATCATATAAATAAAAATTCGAATAGTCATAAATTAATTCAAATTAGCAGGTTTGATAGGTAAAGTATGATCATGGTTGCAAAAAAAGAAGAAATCAAAGTATTTTGGCCCTAGCTCCTAAATCAATTCGGAAGTAGATTGATTCTGATCACTCATTGATTCGTCTGGTATCTAAATATAGGATCCATTTCTAAGTTAGTTTACTAGATCGAAATCTTATGATGTTCAAAACTGTATAGATACAATGTCACATTCAGTAAAGATTTATGATACATGTATAGGATGTACTCAATGTGTTCGAGCGTGCCCCACTGATGTATTAGAAATGATACCCTGGGACGGATGTAAAGCTAAACAAATTGCTTCTGCTCCAAGGACCGAAGACTGTGTTGGTTGTAAGCGATGTGAATCTGCCTGTCCGACCGATTTCTTGAGTGTTCGAGTTTATTTATCGCAAGAAACAACTCGTAGTATGGGTCTAGCTTATTGATACGTTCCATAAAACTCTCCTTGAATCCATCTTTTTTTACCGACAAAATCCGTGCTCAAAATATTTTTATTTGATTTTGAGCACGGATTTTTCTGGCCCAAATGTATCTTGTCTTTACCACGAATCATTTTCCTTTATTAACAATAATTGTAGTTTTGCCAATACCTGCAGGTTCATTAATTTTCTTTCTTCCACATATAGGAAATCGAATAATCCGTTGGTATACTATATCTATATGTATTTTAGAACTTCTTCTAACGACTTATGCATTCTGTTATCATTTTCAATTGGATGATCCATTAATCCAACTAGTGGAGGATTTCCAATGGATCCCCTTTTTTGATTTTCATTGGAGATTAGGAATAGATGGACTTTCTATAGGACCTATTTTACTGACGGGATTCATCACGACTTTAGCTACTTTAGCGGCTCGGCCTGTTACTCGAGATTCTCGATTATTTCATTTTCTGATGTTAGCAATGTACAGTGGGCAAATAGGATTATTTTCTTCTCGGGACCTTTTACTTTTTTTCCTGATGTGGGAGTTAGAATTAATTCCCGTTTATCTACTTGTATCCATGTGGGGAGGAAAAAAACGTCTGTACTCAGCTACAAAATTTATTTTGTATACAGCGGGTGGTTCCGTTTTTCTTTTAATGGGAGTTCTGGGTATCGGTTTATATGGTTCTAATGAACCAACACTCAATTTTGAAATATTAGCTAATCAGCCCTATCCTGTGGGTTTGGAAATACTATTATATATTGGATTTTTTATTGCTTTTGCTGTCAAATTGCCAATCATACCCCTACATACATGGTTACCAGATACCCATGGAGAAGCACATTATAGTACTTGTATGCTTCTAGCCGGAATCTTATTAAAAATGGGAGCGTATGGATTAGTTCGAATCAATATGGAATTATTTCCTCATGCTCATTCTATATTTTCTCCTTGGTTGATGATAGTAGGTGCAATGCAAATAATCTATGCAGCTTCAACATCTCTGGGTCAACGGAATTTAAAAAAAAGAATAGCTTATTCCTCTGTATCACATATGGGTTTCATAATTATAGGAATTGGTTCTATCACTGATATGGGGCTCAACGGAGCCCTTTTACAAATAATCTCTCATGGATTTATTGGTGCTGCACTCTTTTTCTTGGCCGGAACTACTTATGATAGAATACGTCTTGTGTATCTTGACGAAATGGGTGGAATAGCTATCCCAATGCCAAAAAGATTCACGATGTTCAGTAGCTTTTCGATGGCCTCCCTTGCATTACCAGGTATGAGTGGTTTTATTGCCGAATTAATAGTATTTTTTGGACTACTTACTAGTCCAAAATATTTTTTAATGACAAAACTACTAATTACTTTTGTAATGGCAATTGGAATCATATTAACTCCTATTTATTTATTATCTATGTTACGCCAGATGTTCTATGGGTACAAGATATTTAATGTACCAACCTATTATTTTTTTGATTCTGGACCGCGAGAGTTATTTCTTTTGATCTCTATTTTTTTACCCGTACTAGGTATTGGTATGTATCCTGATTTTGTTCTTTCACTATCAGTTGAAAAGGTTGAAGTTATTCTATCTAATTCTTTTTATGGATAGTTTTAATGAATAAAAAATAAAAAAAAAATATTATTTTTTTATATTCGTTGTACAATGAAAAAAAGAGGGTTTTTTTTCTTCTCTTAGGTTAAGTAAAAAGAATAAATTTGAACAGGTGAGAACCTTGTGAATCACTACACTATTAAATTCACAGGGTTCTCACCTGTTCACACAAAGTTTTTTTATCTGATATGTGTTGTCCACTTTTCTATTCCTATTCATCATAACCCCTTAAATTAATTGTGTTTAATTCAATTATATGTTAATGTAAATAAACCATAACTATGTAGTCCTATTCCTAATAGATTTATCCCAAAATAGCATATCCAAATTATAAGAAATCCAATAGACGCCACAATTGCTGAATTGGTACCCTGCAATTTTATATTTGTTCGAGTATGTAAATAAATCGCGAATATGATCCAAGTAATAAAAGCCCAAGTTTCTTTTGGGTCCCAACTCCAATAAGATCCCCATGCTTCGTTAGCCCATACTGCTCCAGAAAGAATTCCTATGGTTAAAAAGATAAATCCTAGACTAATAACCCGATAACTCCAATAATCCAATTGTTGAATCAATTGGGACCTGTAATAATTAAAAAGAGAAGTATTTTTTAAAATATTACTTCGTTCGTTCATGTATTCGATTTCACCAAAGAAAAAGGAACCATTGAAATTTAAAAAACGATTACTCGTAGAAAAAAACTTTTTCTTTTTTCTAACTGTAATGACTATAAGTGATACTGATAATAATGATCCACATAAAAGGGCAGCGTAGCCTAATATCATCGTACTTACGTGCATTATTAACCACTCAGATTGAAGAGCTGGTACTAATATTGTAGATTTGGGTATTTCAGTTAAAAGACCCGAAGTAGCAAAGCCTTGGGTAAAAATAGCACTTGGGCCAATTATTGTGCTTAGAATATTTTTATTTTTTTTGAAATACGGAACTATATGAATAAGGGAAAAACTCCAGGAAAGGAAAATTAATGATTCATATAAATCACTTAGTGGAAAATGTTCCGAATAAATCCAACGAGTAACTAATAATCCTGTTATAGAGAACAAATTCATTATCATGCCCTTTCCGGATGAATCATATAGTTTTACGATTTCATCGACTAAAAAAGTTATCAAATGAATCATAAGTACAATTGAAACGAGCGAAAAAGAAATATGAGTTAATATATGCTCTAAGGTTGAAAATATCATAAGATTATAGGAGTCCTTTAATTATAAAATACATATGGAGGGTTAGATTCATTATAGGATCTATTTACTTTTTTTAGGAGATGACATGCCGCCACTCGGACTCGAACCGAGATGCTCTAGCACTGCTTCCTAAGAGCAGCGTGTCTACCAATTTCACCATAGCGGCTTATCTTAAACTCATAATAGTCTATGAATAAGCAATCGTCTAGATTTAAGAATTCGATTGGTTGCAATATTTTTTAGGAAAGATTCAAATTTATGAATAAAAATTTCTTCAACATTAGGTATTTGAAGGTTCATTATTTTAGTTTAGAGTCTTCATTTTGATTTCGTCCATCTTATTTTATACTCTCTTCAACTTGAATTCTTGCAAAATTAAAAAATCCTACTATCAATTCAATTAAGGGAGAGAACTCAAATTTTTGTTTTAATGACCTATTTCAAAATGTAGTTGATCTCAAAAATCGAAAACAAAAAATGCAGTTTCTCAATGAATATTAATAAAAAAAATCCATTTTGAATCATTCACAACTGACACATTATTTATCCAGAATAATTTCAATAAGTATTTTTGAATAGATTCATCACAAGAGATATTAGGGCGGTTTATATAGGAATTTCGAGGAAATCGAAAAGTAAGAAAGTTACACAAAAGGGTTTAGAATTTTAGTTTCCATTATTTTAGTAACGAAAGATATTTGCTCTTCTATAGATATAGAGAAAGTGAATATATAGAAAAAAAACTTATATTATTGGAAGAAATAGGTTGATGGGGAAAATAATATTCCCCACCTTGAAAATAAAAAGATATACTAAAAAAAATCGAGTATCTTGTGTTTTTTTGTTAATAAAAAGAAAGTATTCTTTTTTTTTCGAATTTGGTAAGGTAAACAAAAGAGTTTTTTATATATTCTAGATTCTCAAAGCGGCGAGAATTCCATTTTATATTGATTAACTCCGATAGGGAATGGAAATCGATAATTTTATTTTTGAAATGAAATCAGTCAATTTTTCGAGTCAGCCCGATTCAGATTATTTCAAGGTTTTACTATTTATTTTATTTGTTTGTCGCACAAAAAAACTTTTTGAATTCCCGGTAGAAAGAGATTTCCCTAAGGAAAACGCTTTTAACGATGCACAATACCCCTTCCTTTTCCAAACATTTTTTCGAATACGCTTTTTTGATACAGAAGTACGTTTTTTTGGAACTGCCATTTAAATTAAAATTACGAGATTACTCATTGGTATAGCTGGATGTGAAAGACATCTATTGTTCAAAATAAATATACGTTTTCCTAATTCATTATAGATTTATTTTCTTTTTAAATAATATTTTTTTATAAAAAAAAAGAAGAATATTCTTTCTTTATTTTTCAAATGAGTTTTTCCATTCCATAAAAAAATAGTTTTAT